TACTTAATCTGATTTGTGATTTCTTGGAACAACAAATATTGTATGTATTGCGGAGACAGGATTTGAACCCGTGACCTCAAGGTTATGAGCCTTGCGAGCTACCAAACTGCTCTACTCCGCGCTAAAGAATTGGAAAACAATGCACAAAAACGGCTTGTATACCCTCTCTACCATATCTATACAAATAGAATAGTCCATTTATACAGAATGGTAAAGAGGGCTATTCTTCTCTAATTAAGGATCCTATAGATCCATACAAATAGAACAAATATTCTTTACACCTACCAACTTGATCTTGTTGCACCCGGTAATAAACATTCACAAACCATCTGTCGAAGTATGTGTCCGGATAGCCCAAAGTCTCGGTAATTAGCTCTAGGTCTTCCAGTCAAAAAACAACGTCGATGAAGGCGTATAGGGGCACTATTACGTGGGAGAGATTGCAATTTTCCATGAATTTCCCATTTTTCACTCAACGATAACGCTTGGCTTATTTGTTTCTTTGAGGATCGACGAATCAAACGATATTTTTGTTCCAATTTATTCCGCTTTTTTTCCCTCTGGATTACACTTTTTTTTGCCATAATGTTCAGTTCCTATTATTATTCAAAATAATGATACAGCTTGGATCTTAACTCTCAATCAAAAAAAGTAGATTGTTTTTGATACAGAAAAAACAACAAAGAAAAATGAAATTAACCAAACTTTCCGGATGTTGAGGCAATCAAGAAAGCTGCATAAGTGAATATATAACCCACAGAAAAATGAGCTAATCCAACCAATCTTGCTTGCACAATGGAAAGAGCAACCGGCTTATCTCTCCAGCGAATCAAATTAGCCAAAGGTGTGCGTTCATGAGCCCATGCTAAAGTTTCAATCAATTCCTGCCAATAGCCACGCCAAGAAATTAAGAACATAAATCCAGTAGCCCAAACAAGATGTCCAAATAAGAACATCCACGCCCATACTGATAAACTATTCATACCAAAAGGATTATACCCATTGATAAGCTGGGAAGAATTTAGCCATAAATAATCTCTTAACCATCCCATCAAATAAGTGGAGGATTCATTAAATTGTGAAACGTTACCCTGCCATAATGTAATGTGTTTCCAATGCCAATAAAAAGTAACCCATCCAATGGTGTTTAACATCCAAAAAACTGCCAAATAAAACGCGTCCCAAGCAGAAATATCACAAGTTCCCCCTCGTCCGGGTCCATCACAAGGAAAACTGTAACCGAAATCCTTTTTATCCGGCATCAATTTGGAACCGCGTGCGTCTAAGGCACCCTTTACTAAAATCAATGTAGTTGTATGCAAACCTAACGCAATAGCATGATGCACCAAGAAATCTCCGGGACCTATTGTTAAGAACAGTGAATTACTATTTTCGTTAATAGCATTCAACCATCCGGGCAACCATATGCTTCGCCCCGCATTAAAAGCAGGGTCGTTTGGGGAAGATAAGAGTACATCAAATCCATATGCAGTCTTGCCATGAGCGGATTGTATCCATTGGGCAAATATCGGTTCGATCAAGATTTGTTTTTCTGGAGTACCAAAAGCAAGCATGACATCATTATGAACATAAAGTCCCAAGGTATGAAATCCCAGGAAAAGGCTAGCCCAACTTAAATGAGATATGATAGCTCCCTTATGGTCTAACATTCTTGCCAATACATTATCTTCATTCTGTTCAGGATTGTAATCTCTAATTAAGAATATAGCTCCATGAGCAAAGGCTCCTGTCATGATGAACCCTGCGATATATTGGTGATGAGTATATAGGGCAGCCTGAGTAGTAAAGTCTTGTGCTATGAACGCATAAGCAGGTAAGGAGTACATATGTTGAGCTACCAAGGAAGTAATAACCCCTAAAGATGCTAAAGCAAGGCCTAATTGAAAATGAAGGGAATTATTAATTGTGTCATAAAGTCCCTTATGTCCACGGCCTAATCGACCTCCCGGAGGAGTGTGTGCTTCTAACAGATCTTTGATACTATGCCCAATTCCAAAATTAGTTCTATACATATGACCAGCAATGAGAAAAATAAATGCAATAGCTAAATGATGATGAGCAATATCGGTCAGCCATAAACTTTGTGTTTGTGGGTGGAATCCCCCAATAAGTGTGAGAATAGCAGTACCCGCTCCTTGGGAAGTACCAAATAGATGACTGCTCGAATCAGGATTTTGGGCATAAAGATTCCACTGACCAGTAAGAAGGGGTCCTAACCCTTGGGGATAAGGCAATACATCTAACAAATTATTCCATCGAACGTATTCTCCCCTAGATCCGGGAATAGCAACATGAACTAAGTGTCCTGTCCAAGCTAACGAACTGACTCCGAAAAGTCCTGACAAATGATGATTGAGACGAGATTCCGCATTTTTGAACCACGAAACGCTTGGTTTCCATCTTGGTTGTAGGTGTAACCAACCCCCTATTAAGGATATAGCAGAAACAAATAATAGAAAAAGTGCTCCAGTATAAAGAT